GTTGGATAGGATGGCCTTTGCGTAAAGATTATATCGCCCCCAAATTTTATGAAATCCAAGATGCTCACTAAAAGATAAAAAGAAGAAACTAATCCGCATTTCTCCAACCCCAGATATTTAATTTAAGAAATATCTGTACATTGTCGTCTTATAGATCAGACAAAGTAATTGAAAAAAAAAATCAAACCGAATAATAATAATTGAGGTCTCATTCATAGATTATTATGGAAGGGAGAAATAAACAAATTAGGGTAGGGATTTATTAAGATTCTCAAATTTGAATGATACTTCTTAATTATACTTATTTCGGATGAGCCGAGCCAATAGGATGAACTGAAAAAGTTCTGCATCATGAACTATGTAACGTGTACATCAACATCAATTATTTAGCCGCTAAAAATAAAAAAAGTAACATTAAAAGTAAAGGAGATGAAGAAAATAGAAATATTAAAGCAAAATAAAAAGAAAAAATACAAAGAAAAGGGTCGGATTCTATTTGTAATGTATCTGATAATGTATTTGAGATGCATTTTATTTTGACTATTCCCACTCCTAAACTTCCCTAGATAGACTATCGATTTTTTTTTTTTGGGGGGGGGGGGGCAGAAATATAAAAAGGACACAAAATAAAACATAAGTCTTAGATCTAATCCTTATCGCCTCCCGCTCCCGATTCGTTCTATAAAACAATCGCAGCCGAGTAAATTAATTATTTGACTAGAGGTTGCCGAATAGAATTATTTAAATAAAAAAAGAAGAAATCCAATTAGTTATTCAATCTAACTAATATTAAAGCGGGAGCGATCATATATATACTTTCATGAGTCTGTATACAAGGTTTCTTCCACCCCTTCCCCAACTAAAAATGGGATTAGATTAGAATTTCCTGTCCGACCTATCCCTTTAATCTAATTCAAGACCCGGTCAGTAAACGGACACTGCAGTAGTAGTAGAGTGAAAGAACTATCATTTTAAGATTTATCGCTTCCTTTTCACTACTAGAATCTTTACTTGAATCCGAGACGACACGATTTACAGCATTTTTTAGAGAACAAACCTAAATTCTAAGCATCAAACAAGTCTCAAGAGTCCTTTTACCCGCTTGGCTTGCTTCTGTTTGAAAAAATGTCAAGTTTTCTATCAGCAAAACGGAATAAACTATTTCAATTCTCTTGTTGATCAGGCGACACCCAGATTTGAACTGGGGAAAAAGGATTTGCAGTCCCCCGCCTTACCGCTCGGCCATGCCGCCAAAACGATACAAATAAATAAAAAATATATGAGAATAGACCCCCTTTTTTTTGTTTTCAATTGAAAACAAAAAGTGCACCTTCAGTCACAAAAGACAAAATTTCAGGACAAACTAGAACCGTTAAGTTAACCTATTCATTCCTGAATTATTCTTGAATTTTACTCTAAAATCGTTTTTTCTTAGTGAAATAATAAGGAATTGATACATAACTAATCAATATCAATATTGCTTTTTTATTGAAATTGAAAAAAAAAAAAATTCTCCTCCATTTACATTTAAATTATAACAACAACTGTCAGTATATGTAAACCCTAGAACATAAATTGAATTGATTACACGGATCGGATCTAATCGGGTATCTTATCCGTATATAATATCTATCCTATATGGAATTTTCAAGAAACTATCGTGCTTGATTTTTTTCTGGTATCCAATCGAATTGGAATATGTAATATCATAATAATGGAAGAAATGGAGGAAATTTTTTAGTTTGATATTCTTTTAAAAACTCCACCTAGACTTCTGGAGTTTTTGAATTTGTTTCCATTTATAATTTATATTCTATTTATTCCTCTTTTCATAATAGGTATTTCATACACGGAGTTAGGTCAAATTTCATGTGATTCAGTATAAAAAGAACAGAAATTCCATTATTGCTAAATCTATTCATGTAATTCGATGAAGAATGACAGCAAATCGTGGGATATTTTCTATAAAAGAAATGGGGAAATTGAAAATGCTTGGGGGTGGAAATGAAGAAATGTCTACAATACCCGGGTTGAATCAGATACAATTTGAAGGGTTTTGTAGGTTCATTGATCGGGGCTTAACAGACGAACTTTATAAGTTTCCAAAAATTGAAGATACAGATCAAGAAATCGAATTTCAATTATTTGTGGAAACATATCAATTGGTAGAACCCCCGATAAAAGAAAAAGATGCCATATATGAATCACTTACATATTCCTCTGAACTCTATGTATCCGCGGGATTAATTTGGAAAAGCGGTAGAGATATCCAAGAACAAACTATTTTTATTGGAAACATTCCTCTAATGAATTCCCTGGGAACTTCTATAGTAAATGGAATATACAGAATTGTAATCAATCAAATATTGCAAAGCCCTGGTATCTATTACCGGTCAGAATTGGATCATAACGGAATTTCGGTCTATACTGGCACCATAATATCAGATTGGGGAGGAAGATTAGAATTAGAGATTGATAGAAAAGCAAGGATATGGGCTCG